TTTTTTTATATAGTATAGAACCCCCCAAAAAATTTCAACCCCAATAAATACTTCTTGCATATGTATACTATCATAAAATTGAAAATTATGTATTATGTATGTCCAAATTGAATCGCTCTAAAATGTATCTCAGGTTACTGCTTCGAGGAGCAATAATAGGTAGGGATGACAGGATTTGAACCCGTGACATTTTGTACCCAAAACAAACGCGCTACCAAGCTGCGCTACATCCCTTTCAACTGGTCTACAGTATCATTGTAGAAAATCCCGGTCTTGTTTTCCACATCCTTATTTTATTTCCATTTCCTTCCTTTCTATGCAAAATGTATCTTGCTATTTCTTCCTCTTGGTCTCATATCATATAACATATAATAATAAATTAATATTTTTCTCGGGAATTCTCAGGCGCAAAGGGACCTGTTTTTTTGCTTTAAGAAAAAGAAAATATTCTCTACCGAATCATTGCGCATGTCAAGTTGAATTGGGGATTCCACACACAAATACAAGTGGTCTTTAAATATATATACATCTCTTACCATAATGTATTACAATATGGAATATAAAAAAAAGAAGGAGGATTCTCAATGCGAGATTTTAAAACATATCTTTCCGTGGCACCGGTACTAAGTACTCTCTGGTTCGGGTCTTTAGCAGGTTTATTGATAGAAATCAATCGTTTCTTCCCAGATGCGTTGACATTTCCTTTTTTTTCATTCTAGTTATTGATATGGAAAGGGGTGAAGAAGATTAGAGATAGAGTCAAATATTTGTGACTAATCTCTCTTTCCCGTCTTTTTTTTTCGAATTAGATAGATTGAATACGGGGAGAAAGAAAAAAGTGGATTCAACCTCAGTTAAATTCGGGTTAAGGCTCCAATTAAATTAAGAATCCAATTAATAATAGAGTTAAAAGAAAACAAAAGGGAAATGTGACTAGAATAAGAGTATCATGCAATACAAGATACTTAAATGAAATACTGTACTGCGATTAGAAATCGCTTTTGAAATTGTTGTATTACTTATTATTTACTATATTAATTGCAACAAAATCTTTATTTCATAATTTGATTTTGAATTGTTAGCCACTTCTATTTTTTCGTCCCTTTTCCTTTCTTCTTATTTGCGTCGGATCGGGAAATAGAAACGTTGGGTGAATCAAAAACCCAAAGGAGGTTCATGGCCAAGGGTAAAGACGTTCGAGTAAGGGTTATTTTGGAATGTACCGGTTGTGTTCGAAACAGTGTTAATAAGGAATCAACGGGTATTTCCAGATATATTACTCAAAAGAATCGACACAATACACCTAGTCGATTGGAATTGAGAAAATTCTGTCCGTATTGTTTCAAACATACAATTCATGGGGAGATAAAGAAATAGATATAGATCGAACCGAGTGCTTGGGTGTCACCCTTTCAAGGAACATGAAAAAAATTTAGATATATATTTCTATTATTTCATATATTGAAATAAAAACAACTAAATAAATATAGACAAACCCAATCCTATGAATTTCTTCTATAATTTTTTTTGATTTGATCGAAATAGTATTTTAGGGATAAGGAATAAACAAATTATGGATAAATCCAAGCGACTCTTTCTTAAATCCAAGCGATCTTTTCGTAGGCGTTTGCCCCCGATCCAATCGGGGGATCGAATTGATTATAGAAACATGAGTTTAATTAGTCGATTTATTAGTGAACAGGGAAAAATATTATCTAGACGGGTGAATAGATTAACCTTAAAAGAACAACGATTAATTACTATTGCTATAAAACAAGCTCGTATTTTATCTTCGTTACCTTTTCTTAATAATGAGAAACAATTTGAAAGAAGGGAGTCAACCACCAGAACTCCTGGTTTTAGGAACAGAAAAAAATAGGCTTACTTTTCAATTGAATCAAAATTCTAATCCGAACTCAAAAACAGATGGACGTTTTGTTCAAAAAATCCGAGAATCATTCGTGTCGTAAGAAAAAAAAGAATCGGGTAAGAGGAATAATTTTTTTTATCGGGCGTGTTCGCTCATTTTGACGACTTTATCATATTATCAGATTTTATCATACTAATTTCTACTCTACCTTCCCGGAGTTCATTCTCCAGAGAATTCCATTTCAAAGAGTTTGGCGGATTCCTTCCAATCCCCTTATTTTATGATCTCGTTGGAAATCATATAAAGACAATTCCTATTTGATATAGCTATTTGTGCAAGGATTTTACGATTAAGAAGCAACTGCCCCTTATACAGATTGTGTATTAATCTACTATAAATATAGGATGCCCCCGCCCCGCGAATTACTGCATTTATTCGAGTGATCCACAAACGACGAAAATCCCTTTTTTTCCTATCTCTATCACGATGCGCCGAAACCAAAGCTCTTATTTTCTGTTGAATAATTGTTCGAGTAAGTCTTGAATGAGCTCCGCGAAAACTTGATGCAAATAAACGCATTTTTGTTCTACGTCTCCGAGCTATATATCCTCGTCTAATTCTGGTCATTGAGTAAATGAAACTTTAATGAATAACTAATTGATTTCCTTTCTTTCAGTTATTCTTTTCCCCCTTCCTAGTCTATTAATAACAAAACGGATTCTTCCAATTTATAAAATAAAAATTCCAATGGCTTTTGCTACTATAACCTTCCCTACCACGCTTTTTTCCTTTTTTCTAGGCATTGGAAAAATAAAAATAGAAATAGCTAAAGAAATTGTGGGTTCCATCGTCTCTATGGTTACTTCTTAAACGGTGAGGTCTTCTCTATACACCGGAGCCCTTTCCTTCATTTTATTGGTAACTTGTACAGTTACCACTCTTTGGCTCTACCTATGAATTTTCCAGTAATTGGTCTTTCATAATGAGATATACCTTATACAGTAACGGTATTTAATTATGAAGATTGGGTGGGTAGCTGACCTTGTGAGTCCGTTCTTCTAAACATAATATTTCTACTTTTTAAAATAGGATTTCCCCCGCTTAATGGGTAACTATTTGTTACCAATGGGGAATTCTTTCTCATCTTAAATTGAAAATTCAGGTGATTTAATTTGCACCAATTGAAACCATAAATTTCATACACAATAGAAAGATATGATAGATTCATCTTTTTTAGATAGTGAATGGAGTTCTTCCATTCTATCCGATTCACCGGTACTGATCATTGATACTGGAAAAATTGTTTTTTCTTTTGTTTTGTCTCAGCCCATGATTTAAACGAGTCGCACATACACCCTCGTACATGTTCCTCGACGCTGAGGGCATCCCCCAAGAGCGGGGGATTTCGTGACGTTTCTGATTGGCTGTCTTGGGTTTCTAATAAGTTGTTTAATAGTTGGCATGCTGAATTATACATTGTGGGCTGGTTTAGATTGATCCTAACCGGATGATTATGAATTTATTCGGTTTCAATATATTAATAGAATATTAAACCCTTAATTAAGTAATTAAGAAGATAAAATCTGAAATCGTATATTTGCACGAAATCACTGCTATTTTTTATCCAACCGCTACAAAATCAACAATTCCATGAGCTTGGGCTTCTGTTGCTGACATAAAAGTATCCCTTTCCATGTCTTCGGATACAGCCCATAAGGGCTTGCCTGTTCTTTGTACATAAACCCTTGTAAGGATTTCGCGCAGTTTCAGTAGTTCTTCCGCTTCCAGGATAAGTTCGGACGTTTGTGCCTCATAAAAACCGGCAGCAGGTTGATGGATCATTACCCTGATCATATAATATAACACAATCAAAGGTTCCTGTATCTCGCACGAGGAGGCAAGGCGAAGAGATAAAGAATAAAATAAGAAAAAGATAGAAAACCGTACGGGCATTTTTTTCACATTGCATACGGCTCCACAATGGAATTTTTTTACCTTTCATCGAAGAAAGAGAAAATGTGGGATCCATTATACCCAGATCGGTAAATGATCCAATTACCACCCTTCTTTTTTTTTCGGAGGAGTTCCAAAATACTATGATGGCCCCGTTGCTTTAATATATTTATTTCGTCTGTGATTCAGCAATCCCAAAGTTTCTTTTTTTTTTTTATTTTCGTACTCTTTCATAACATAAATGTTGTTAATAACCTGCCGGTGTGAAAAAAGTTTGTGACGCTGAAATCGACCTACGATAGGTAAGATAAAATTGGAAATACCCTTCCTTTATCTCATACTACTCTTTCGATACATAATCTAATATTTTGAAAAACAATAAAAAATTTGCATATCGAATTCGAAGTGCCATGCTAATATTACTTAATATTAATAATTCATATGGCGAAGGCATAGTCTTCTTTTTTCTCTTAAATAAAAAACCCATTGGCGCCAAGCGTGAGGGAATGCTAGACGTTTGGTAATTGCTCCTCCGACCAGGATAAAAGACCCCATTGAAGCGGCTAATCCCATGCATATTGTCTGTATATCTGGTCGCACAAATTGCATAGTATCATAAATGGCTATTCCAGGTATTACCCATCCGCCGGGAGAGTTTATAAGCAAATACAGATCCTTGGTATCACTCTCCGAACTGAGATATACAAAAAGACCAATAAGTTGATTCGAAACATTGCTATCAATCGCTTGGCCTAAAAAAATTAATCTTTCTCGATAAAGTCGGTTGATTCGGATAAAATTGTATCCCTTAGGAGCCGTACGGGCACCTTTTGATGCATACGGTTCAACAAAACTAAAACTTGCGAAAAAAAAAATCAATGTGTAGCTTCCAGCCCTCTTTCTTTTTTTATAGCGGACTCCTTCTAATGAAGGAAGGGGCTTCTCTTTCATTTTTGAAGAACGATGCGTTTGGCCGGTTTTCCTATAATATTAGAATATAAAAAACAGTTTTATCGCACTAACTTTTCATTGATGTATTTTTTCATCGAGATCCAATCCAAAAATCACGATGCCATTTTCTTGTTCCTGAATGGGCTTCTTCCATTTTTTTAGGTTTCTGCTCTACTCCGAGTAAGGATCTGCCCGATTTTGATTTGCACATATAGGACAAATGACCCCAATACCATGTCTTTGTTTTTTTTTTTCATTTTTTCTCAATTTTACAATTAATTTCTTTTATGTCTTCCGCCAAATATTCGACGTATCCATTCTATTTATTATTCGATTGATTAACTGTTTGGGATCCGTGCTATTTAATAATTTCTTTCTAAATAGAATTGTTTATGATATCTATAAGTCCTAATAATAGATATATTACCAATTGGGTTTTTCTAAACGGAGCCTGGATACTTAATTTTATTGGTCCAGCCAAGTCGACCATAAATTATTTGAATTGCTAATATTAATCTGGATACCTCTTCACAAAACGGATCTAATTGCATTTCATTGCACTTCACGTTACAAATTTTTGATGATTCAATCGCTTTTTTTGGGGGCGAAAGAGAGGATATCTCGATCGGGGGAGAGAATGGGGAAATCCCATATGACCCAATATATCTGACAGGGCGCACTATATGTCAATCCAAGTTGGATTTCGCTCTCCGGGAGTTCGAAAAGGAACTTTTGGAACACCAATAGGCATAAACTGAAAGAAAAAAGAATTAAGTACTCTATTTCACTTTGATGTGGAAACGTAATAATGGTTTTATTATTTTAATAATATTAGCTTTATCGTCATATTTTCTACATAGATAGAATAAGTTCATAAAATAAAGGAAAACAAAGAAAATTTTTACGAATAGGTACTTTGAATGATGACTAAATATGGATGCATGCGCTCTTCGAAAAGGGAATAAACCCCCATTGCGTATTGGTACTTATCGAGTATAGAATAGATCTGCTTCTCTTTTTTCCTATGAACCAAATTGTTCCATTTTTACTAAAAGAATAGAACAAATAGTAACCCTTTTTCCGAGATAATCCACTGAAAAAAAAAGGGGGTCCATAGCATAGTTTTTTCAATGCAATAAAGTTACATAGTGTCTATTTTTTGTTGATAAAGGGGTATTACCATGGGTTTGCCTTGGTATCGTGTTCATACTGTCGTATTGAATGATCCCGGTCGTTTGCTTTCTGTTCATATAATGCATACAGCTCTGGTTGCTGGTTGGGCCGGTTCAATGGCTCTATATGAATTAGCAGTTTTTGATCCCTCCGACCCTGTTCTCGATCCAATGTGGAGACAAGGTATGTTCGTTATACCCTTCATGACTCGTTTAGGAATAACCAATTCATGGGGCGGTTGGAGTATTACAGGAGGGACGATAACGAATCCGGGGGTTTGGAGTTACGAAGGTGTAGCCGGGGCGCATATTGTGTTCTCTGGCTTGTGCTTCTTGGCAGCTATCTGGCATTGGGTGTATTGGGATCTAGAAATATTTGGTGATGAACGCACAGGAAAACCTTCTTTGGATTTGCCTAAGATCTTTGGAATTCATTTATTTCTCTCAGGAGTGGCTTGCTTTGGCTTTGGCGCATTTCATGTAACAGGATTGTATGGTCCTGGAATATGGGTGTCCGACCCATATGGACTAACTGGAAAGGTACAATCTGTAAATCCCGCGTGGGGTGTGGAAGGTTTTGATCCCTTTGTTCCAGGAGGAATAGCCTCTCATCATATTGCAGCAGGGACATTGGGCATATTAGCAGGCTTATTCCATCTTAGTGTCCGCCCGCCCCAACGTCTATATAAAGGATTACGTATGGGCAATATTGAAACCGTTCTTTCCAGCAGTATCGCCGCTGTCTTTTTTGCAGCTTTTGTTGTTGCTGGAACTATGTGGTATGGTTCAGCAACTACTCCTATCGAATTATTTGGTCCCACCCGTTATCAATGGGATCAGGGATACTTTCAGCAAGAAATATATCGAAGAGTTAGCGCTGGACTAGCCGAAAATCAAAGTTTATCAGAGGCTTGGTCTAAAATTCCTGAAAAATTAACTTTTTATGATTACATCGGAAATAATCCAGCGAAAGGGGGATTATTCAGAGCGGGTTCAATGGATAACGGAGATGGAATAGCTGTCGGGTGGTTAGGACATCCTATCTTTAGAGATAAAGAAGGGCGTGAACTTTTTGTACGTCGCATGCCTACTTTTTTTGAAACATTTCCAGTTGTTTTGGTAGACGGAGATGGAATTGTTAGAGCCGATGTTCCCTTTAGAAGGGCAGAATCGAAGTATAGTGTCGAACAAGTAGGCGTAACCGTTGAGTTCTATGGTGGCGAACTGAACGGAGTGAGTTATAGTGATCCTGCGACTGTGAAAAAATACGCTAGACGTGCCCAATTGGGTGAAATTTTTGAATTAGATCGTGCTACTTTGAAATCCGATGGTGTTTTTCGTAGCAGTCCAAGAGGTTGGTTTACTTTTGGACATGCTTCCTTTGCTCTGCTCTTCTTCTTCGGGCACATTTGGCATGGTGCTAGAACCTTATTCAGAGATGTTTTTGCTGGTATTGACCCAGATTTGGATGCTCAAGTGGAATTTGGAGCATTCCAAAAACTTGGAGATCCAACTACAAGAAGACAAGTAGTCTGATGCAGCATTGCTCTGTTATTTTTCGCTTCTCACTTCTATTTTCTCTTTGTGATTTTACATAGGATACTGAAAAAGTCTGGATTTAAATCTCCGCCCTTTCGCCTTTTCTTTGATTTTTTTTTTCTTTAATCGGGGAGATGATCCCCAATAAACAGGTATGGAAGCTATAATTGTAAACCGCGATCAAATTTATGGAAGCATTGGTTTATACATTCCTCTTAGTCTCGACTCTAGGGATCATTTTTTTCGCTATCTTTTTTCGCGAACCGCCTAAAGTTCCAACTAAAAAATGAAATGATTTTTCATTATCTGAATTGAAGTAATGAGCCTCCCAACATTTGGAGGCTCATTACTTCAACTAGTCCCCGTGCTCTTCGAACGGGTCTCTTAGTTGTTGAGAGGGTTGCCCAAAAGCAGTATATAAGGCGTACCCGGTAAAACTTACAAGTAATCCAGATATAGAGATGGCGACTAGGGTTGCTGTTTCCATTATTATATAATTTCAAGACCACAATGGATCTATGATAAGATTGTTTATTTACAACGGAATGGTATACAAAGTCAACAGATCTCAATGAATACAAAATAGGATTTATGGCTGCACAAACTGTTGAGGGTAGTTCTAGATCTGGTCCAAGACGGACGTCTGTAGGGGCTTTATTGAAACCATTGAATTCGGAATATGGTAAAGTAGCTCCTGGATGGGGAACTACTCCTTTGATGGGTGTCGCAATGGCTCTATTTGCGGTATTCCTATCTATTATTTTGGAGATTTATAATTCTTCCGTTTTACTGGACGGAATTTCACTGAATTAGATTTATAAGAACCCTAGCTTTTAAATAAAAATACAAAAAACGATGCATTTAGGCCTCGGCTTTTTATTTTAGCTTATTCTTTTTTGGTAGTTCGACCGCGAAATTTTTGTGTTTCTGTATTTCCGGAATATGAGTGTGTGACTTGTTATAATTGATCCTATTGAGAGTACAGAAAGTGGGTCTGTCGTCTTGATAGAGATGGTTTTACCCCGTCGGATATTCATTCTAGTATCTGGAGCACGGAATATATGAAATATATCACGAAGTATTTGAACTATGATTCATACTTAATATTCAGACCTCGTGGCCGGATTCCTCAAATTTTTCCAAAGAAAAAAGTTTTCAATTGAAAGAGTTTTCTTCTTTCAAATTCCCGTTTCTGCTTTGATTTTGCTCAAAGAACAAATTTTTCTTTCTAGTTTTAGTCATTATATCGATTCTACTCGTTGAATAAATGATGATCCAATGGTTCTTACTCAGGGAATCCTTGACTTAGCTTGAAGGTTTTATTGAATCATCGTGGTTCTAGTATTAATTTAAGGTTTCAATTGATTCCTAGGGTCTTAACAAGAAAATTCCTATCAATAATAAAGAAAACAAAAGTAAAGCTACATTACATACAAATTAAAATAACAGATGAAAGAAAAAAATAGGGAAATAGAAGATTCAAGAGGCCTGGAACGATCAACAGAAAGACAAGTGAGCCTACTTGATTTTTTGACATTCTAATTATAACAAAAAAAAAGAGCTTTCTTACTTTGACTCTTTCGTATTTTTAGCGAAAATTGAATCAAAAGATTAAGAAGTTTCCAATTTTCTATTCCATACCTCTTTTAACCTGTTTTTGGTTTTTTTTGTTTGAGCTGTACGAGATGAAATTCTCATATACGGTTCTCAGAGGGGGAGTCCCCTTGGTTTACCTATCTCAATAAAGTCTACGATTGGTTCGAAGAGCGTCTCGAGATTCAGGCGATTGCAGATGATATAACTAGTAAATACGTTCCTCCTCATGTCAACATATTTTATTGTCTAGGAGGAATTACGCTTACTTGTTTTTTAGTACAAGTCGCTACAGGGTTTGCTATGACTTTTTACTACCGTCCGACCGTTACGGAGGCTTTTGCTTCTGTTCAATACATAATGACGGAAGCTAACTTTGGTTGGTTAATCCGATCAGTTCATCGATGGTCAGCAAGTATGATGGTCCTAATGATAATCCTGCACGTATTTCGTGTGTATCTCACTGGTGGTTTTAAAAAACCTCGCGAATTGACTTGGGTTACAGGTGTGGTTCTGGCTGTATTGACCGCATCCTTTGGTGTAACAGGTTATTCTTTACCCTGGGACCAAATTGGGTATTGGGCAGTAAAAATAGTAACAGGCGTACCGGAAGCGATTCCGGTAATAGGATCGCCTTTGGTAGAGTTATTACGTGGAAGTGCTAGTGTGGGACAGTCCACTTTGACGCGTTTTTATAGTTTACACACGTTTGTATTACCTCTTCTTACTGCCGTATTTATGTTAATGCATTTCCTAATGATACGTAAGCAGGGTATTTCTGGTCCTTTATAAAGAATATAGAGAGATTTGTAATCAATCATTTTTTTTATTACTTGGGGGAGGAACAATAATATTTCATTGCTACAAATATGGATTATTGACAAAGAATAAGACATGTATTTTGAAATTTCCCCTCAACTCC